AAGATAATGTCTTGAGCAGTTACATATCCAGGACCCTTGACACAAATAGACGCGTTACGAGTTCCATACAGATTACTTTTCAAGACAATTTCTTTCAAACTCATTAAAATTTCATGTACGGATTCTTGAATACCTACTATGGTAGAATATTCATGTGGTATTTTCTCAGATTTTGCGCGTGTGATACATGTACCTTCTATTTCTCCGAGCAAAGCTCTTCGCATTGCAATGCCTATTGTATCGGCTTGACCTTTCATAAGTGGGGCCAGAATAAAGCGTCCATAATAAAGACGCTTACTGTCTGCTCTTGATTCAACACACTTCCACTGTAGTGTCCGAGTAGATACTGTTACTTTCTCTCGAACCATAGTATATTATTTGATCAAATCATTGAATTATTTATTTCTCTTGAAATCTCTTCAATGTTTATTTTTACACACGTCTTTTTTTAGGAGGCCTACAGCCATTATGTGGCATAGGAGTTACATCCCGTATGAAACTTAATAGTATACCACTTCTACGAATAGCTCTTAATGCCGCATCTCTTCCGAGACCCGGGCCTTTTATCATAACTTCTGCTCGTTGCATACCTTGATCCACTACTGTCCGAATAGCATTTCCTGCTGCGGTTTGAGCGGCAAATGGTGTACCCCTTCTTGTACCCTTGAATCCACAAGCCCCGGCAGAGGACCAAGAAATTACTCGACCCCGTACATCTGTAACAGTCACAATGGTATTGTTGAAACTTGCTTGAACATGAATAACTCCCTTGGGGATTCTACGTGTATTCTTACGTGAACCAATACGTCTATTTCTACGCGAACCAATTTTTGGTATAGGTTTTGCCATATTTTATCATCTCATAAATATAAGTCAGAGATATATGGATATATCCATTTCATGTCAAAACAGATCCTTAATTCTTTTTTTTTTTTTTACTTATTTTTTTTTTACTTAATTTATTTTATTTATTTATTTGTACATCTGTACATCGGGTCCTTTAGATTTCGAGAGTCTTTTTGTTTTAGAAAGATTATCCTTGTCTTTGTTTATGTCTCGGGTTAGAACAAATTACTATAATTCGTCCCCGCCTACGGATCAATCGACATTTTTCACAAATTTTACGAACGGAGGCCCTTATTTTCATATTTGTCATTCCTTTTTTTAATTCCGAATCTACTTAATTGGAAGAAAATAAGTTTCTTGAAATTTTGAATTTCGAATTGTATCCTCACGAAAGAATGTTGAAATTGAAAAAACCGCCTAATCATTCAAGTCTTTGCTTTGGAGTCTCTAAATTATACGCCCTTTGGTTGAATCATAAGGACTTACCTCAATTTTTAGTCTATTTCATGGTAGTATACGTATAAAACTACATGAAATCCTTTACGAAACAAAAACCAGAATAATTTTTTTGTTATCTAAACGAATCCGGAAGATACATACCATCGGTAAGTTGTTCAGTAATTAAACCCTCATGAATCCATTTTTGTTGTTTCATTCCAGGTAAAACCGCTTTGAAGTATCAACTAATGTAAGAGGGATAATATTATAAACTTGTCCTTTCTCTTTTTTCACAAATATGACCGTGTCGGCTATTAGAAAGATTACCATATATAACACAAAACTTCTCCGCCGATTCCTTCTAGTCGAGCCTTTCGGTCTGTCATTATACCTCGAGAAGTAGAAAGAATTACAACCCCCATTCCGCCTAAAATTCTAGGAATTCGTTGATAGTTAGAATATATTCGTAGACCGGGTCGACTGATCCGTTTTAAATTTAAAACAGTTCTATATGGTCCTTTCCTATTTCTTCTATGTCGTAGGGTTAAAACCAAAAAATATTTATTGCTTTCTTGATGTTTTCTCACGTTTTCAATAAAACCCTCTTGTAAAAGGATTTTAACAATATTTTCAGTGATGTTAGTAGATGGTATTCGAACTGTTCTTTTTTTATTCATGTCAGCATTTCGTATAGAGGTTATTATGTCAGCAATAGTGTCTTTACTCATGATAAACTAAGATTTTTGTTTCCCCCGAATTTTGATATAATCAACATGCTCTTTTTCTTTTTTTCTGAATTTTTTAATATTTATGAATTCTTTTTTTTTTTTTTAATATTTATGAATTATTAAAGATATATACGTGATAGATAAACAATTTACTAATTAATTAAATAAATTTAATCAATTTCATTCAAATACTATATTAAGGTCTTCCCCTATAATACTTCAGGTGCTAATGAAACTATTTTAGTGAAATTTAACTGTCTTAATTCCCGGGCGATCGCGCCGAAAATTCGGGTTCCTTTTGGATTTCCTTCTTGATCAATAACAACCGCAGCGTTGTCATCATATCGTATTATCATACCGTTGTCGCGTTTGAGTTCTTTACAAGTACGTACAATGACAGCTCGGACCACTTCTGATCTTTCTAGAGGTGTATTTGGTACTGCTTCCTTGATTACAGCAACAATAATGTCACCAATATGAGCATATCGTCGATTACTAGCTCCTATGATTCGAATACACATCAATTCTCGGGCCCCGCTGTTATCCGCTACATTCAAATGGGTTTGAGGTTGAATCATATCATTTTTTTTTATCGGTTTTTTCTTTTTCAATGCAAAGGTATAAATAAAAAAAAAAGAAATATTATTTGTTCAAAACAAAAAAAGAAACCTGCAATTGTTTTTTTTTCATCCCAAAAACCCCTTTCGTTTGTTTCTACATTCCTATCCAGAAAGAATGAATTGAGTTCGTATAGGCATTTTAGATGCCGCTATTGAAATAGCCCTTCTAGCTATATTTTCTGCTACTCCGCTCATTTCATAAAGTATTCTACCGGGTTTAACGACAGCTACCCAATATTCGGGAGATCCTTTCCCCGAACCCATACGTGTTTCTGTAGGTCTTACTGTAACAGGTTTGTCTGGAAATATGCGTACCCATATTTTTCCACCGCGGCGTGCATTTCGTGTCATTGCTCGCCGCCCTGCTTCTATTTGTCTAGATGTGATCCAAGCGGGTTCAAGCGCTTGAAGAGCATATCTACCGAAGCAAATACGATTACCTCGATAAGATATTCCTTTCATTCTTCCTCTGTGTTGTTTACGGAATCTGGTTCTTTTGGGGTTATAGTTGATGGTTGTTTAGCAATTCTATCCATCTCTACTACAGAACCGGACACGAGAGTTTCTTCTCATCCAGCTCCTCGCGAATTAAACAATTAAAAATAATTAAACAAAAAAAAATACACGGTTAATAATATATGGAATCGTGGGATTCTTTGAAATTTGATCTAATCGATTATAAATTAGAAATTTTTTGTGGTTTAATATAGAATTTAACACGTATTCTATTTATAGATAATGTCGTTTTGGTAGAACGCTATAATGAATCTTTATTTTGTTTTTCCTTTTATTTCGAATCGACTAAAATTTAGAAATAAAAAAAAATTCGCGGGCGAATATTTACTCTTTCAACATTCAGTTGTAAGATTAGTCTATGACATGACCTCTCAGAATAAATGAATAGGTTTCTGGTTCGTTCCGCCATCCTACTCAATGAATCATTAGGATTCGTTTTCAATAGAATCTTATGCATTCACAGGTTCTGTCGTTCCCACCACTTCTCGATTAATGATTAGGTCTGAATTTTACAACGGAGCCTCCAATTAAATTTATTCTTGAGTCAACCTTCTCAGTCTTTATTGGCTCGGGGCTCTTGATTTTTTGTTCTATGCACGGATTTGTCTAATTATGGATCAATCAGTATTGATGCTTTATTACATTCCCTTTATATGAGATGACTCATAGACCTTACATATTGGAATTATATATCATTAATATTCTTTTTCTATCTTTCTCTCACCCTTCCATTTATCTGTATACTTTATATTGCTTTACAACCCATAATATATTGCTTTACAACCCATAATCAGATTGTTTTTTTTTTTTTTTTTGTTTATGTAAAAAAGATTTCAGTTGCTACAATGATATGACTTATATATCATATCTTGACTGGTTCTTTCTATCCAGATAACACGAAGTGATGAGTTGGTTATTAGTTCTATAGTTATCAGTTTGTACTATGGGCTGTCCATTTTTTTGAATCCCAACCCTAAAAAAACCAACGAGTCACACACTAAGCATAGCAATTATATCAAATGATTAATCGAATTTTTATTCAACCTTATAGAATTGTTCTTTTTTTTTTTTTTATTATTTACCAGAAAAAGAATGAAAGAGTTTGCCATTTTTTGTTTTATCACCAGATATAACTAAATATAAGTCAAGTAAGTTCTTATTATTCCTCGTCTACAAATATCCAAATTTTGATGCCTAATACCCCATAGATAGTTCGAACTGCATAGGAACAATAATCAATTTTAGCTCGAATGGTTTGTAGAGGAACTCTACCTTCTCGGATCCATTCAACACGTGCAATTTCTTTTCCGTCGATACGCCCTGCAATTTGTACTTGAATCCCTTTTGTACCTGCCTGTTCAGTTAATTCAATAGCTTTTTTCATTGCTTTGCGAAATGAAACTCTATTCTTTAATTGTCCGGCTATAAATTCTGCAAGAATATTGGGGTGCCCGTAAGGATTTGCAATTCTTGTAATAGCAATGTTGAGTTTTCGGTTTACACAATTGAGTTCTTTTTGTACATGCGTCTGTAATTCTTCGATTCTTCGAGTCCTGTCTTCTATTAATAACTTGGGGAATCCCATATAGATTATGACCTGAATCAAATCGATTCTTTTTTGAATCTCTATACGTGCAATTCCCTCTACATTAGAGGATATTTTCATATTATTTTGCACATAATTTTTGATACAATCTCGTATTTTTTGATCTTCTTGTAGATCCTTTGAATAATTTTTTGGTTGTGCAAACCAAAGAGAATGATGACCTTGGGTTGCACCAAGTCTGAAACCAAGTGGATTTATTTTTTGTCCCATAATCCCCCACTACTATATATATCGTGAAACGTGACA